TGATTCCCAATACAGGAGTAAAAATAGGAATAAGGATCCATATAATTCCAAACGCCTCTTTTAAAAATTCCAATCTAGAAAAAGAATTGATATCTTGTACTTCTGTTGTATCAATTATCATTTCAACGATCAACTTCTCCCATAATAATATCTATGCTACCTAGTATTGTCATAATATCAGCCAATTTCATTTTTTTAACTAACTGCGAAAGAATTTGCAAATTGATAAAACCTGGCGGTCGAATTTTCCATCTCCAAGGAAAACCACTCTGATCCCCTATCAGAAAAATTCCCAATTCTCCCTTTGGCGCTTCGACTCGCACATAGAGTTCTTGTTTCGGCAATTCAAAGGTAGGAGAAGGTTTTTTACTAATAAATCGATAGTCAAAATCATTCCATTCTGGATTCCTTTCTCTATCAAAGTATCGGATTTCTAAATTCTCATATGGCCCCCCCGGAATTCCTTCTAGAGCCTGTTGAATAATTTTTATGGATTCTGTCATTTCACCAATTCGAACTAGATAGCGAGCTAATGAATCTCCTTCTTTTTGCCACTGTACTTCCCAATCAAATTCATCGTAACACTCATAATGATCAACTTTACGAAGATCCCATTGTATTCCAGAAGCTCGCAGCATTGGTCCTGATAAACCCCAATTTATTACATCCCCTCTCCCAATAATGCCTACTCCTTCAACTCGTTCTAAAAAAATAGGATTTCTTGTAATAAGCTTTTGATAGTCAGTAACTCCTGTTAAAAAATAATCGCAAAAATCTAAACATTTATCTATCCAGCCATAAGGTAAATCAGCCGCTACTCCTCCGATACGAAAATAATTATGCATCATTCTCATACCGGTGGCAGCTTCAAATAGATCATATACTAATTCTCTTTCTCTGAAAATATAGAAAAAAGGGGTCTGTGCCCCAATATCTGCCATAAAAGGACCGAGCCATAACAGATGAGAAGCTATACGACTCAACTCCAACATAATTGCTCTGATATAGCTGGCTCTTTTAGGTACTTGGATATTTCCCAATAACTCCGGCCCATTTACGGTTATTGCTTCGGTGAACATAGTAGCTAAATAATCCCAACGCGTTACATAAGGAAGATATTGTATAATTGTTCGGTTTTCCGCAATTTTTTCCATTCCTCGGTGTAAATAGCCTAATATCGGTTCACAGTCAATAACATCTTCACCGTCGAGAGTAACGACGAGTCGAAGAACGCCATGCATTGATGGGTGATGGGGGCCCATATTTACTATCATGAGGTCTTTTCTTGTAGCTGGTATATTCATAAGTTTTTCCTCGAATCATTCTTTCATGAATTACTGAAAGTGAAAATAAGTAAGTGAAAATAAGTTCATTCAAATTCAAGATCTAATAAATCAAATAATTCAAAAAGCCTCTTCAAATTTCAAATTCAAATTAACGTGTTTTTGATTCTCGCATATCTAACTGATTAATTAATTCTTTATAACGTATTCTGTTTTTCTTTGACAAATAAGACAGCAGCCTTTGGCGTTTTCCCAAAATTTTACGGAGGCCCCTCTGAGATAAATAGTCTTTTCTGTGCAATTCCAAATGGGAAGAAAGTTTGCGTATCCTATTAGTGAGGCTTAGTATTTGAAATGCAACAGACCCCTTGTTTTCTTCGTTTTCTTCTTTTTCGTTGCGAGAAATAATCGAGATGAATGACTTTTTTACCATAAAATGAAATCTTCCCCCCTTCTCTCCCCACCAGCCTCATTTTTATTGCTAGATATTATTATTGATCAATAATAATAATACTCATTTTTTTATTTGTCATATACAATAATCTTAATTTGGTTAAAAATTCTATCCATTTTAAAATTGGATTCGAATAAGTATACAAAAAGATGTTTTTCCGCACTCACAAAAGACGACAAATTATACCTAAAATTTCAAATTAAACTAATAAAATCAGATTTTTTGATTATTTAGATATATAAATATTTATATGTCATTAAATTCGAATTAGTATCATGAAGCATAATGGAATGTAAAACAATGTATGCGTGCATCTCTTTGTCTTCATATATGCACTACAGCACGAAAAATTAAGTCAATCCTTATTTTACTTTTTTTCAGTACACGTTTTAGTTAATTTTTATTTTTAAATTGCGGATACATATGTATTTTTAACATACTGAAACGGCTGCCATTATTGGTATCAAACCAATACCGATTCATACAAGCGAAATCTTCTAATCGATAATTAGGCCAAAGAAAGAACTTTAATTTAATTAATATATTTTTATCTCTGTTGCTTGTATTCAAAACTTGACTCTTTATCTTATTTTCATTGCAAAACGCTGTATATTTCGGAATACCGTTTCGATTCCTAGAATTGAAACAAATTCGAATTCTCAATTCTATACGACGTCTAGGGGCTAAAATCATTTCAGGAACAAACAAATCATAATGATTTGTGTCTCTATTTTCAGCCATCTTTTGATTTTTTGGAATGAATTCATGAGAATTTTTCTTATCAAGATGGCCTTTTTCTCGGTATCTTCGATTAATTGCGCACGTATTCTTATAAAGTAACGAAATACCTATGGTTTGATACACAATAAACTGCCCTTCGTTTATTATAGACAGACGAACTGGTTCGATAAGTAATACTCCCCTTTTAATCAATTCTGTAAGATTAAAATTATTCTGAATCATTAGAATATCCAGACTCATTTCTCCCTTTTGAGTCGAGGCTATAGCAATTTCTCTTGGGTTTATCAATCTAAGTAGTAGACAATACACTTTGATGTTATTGATCATTTTTTGATTTACAGAACCATCCCATCGCAATTGAAAAAGTAAATATCTTTTTAGTAAGAAATCAAACCCTGTTTCCATATTGTTCCTGGATTTTTTTTTATTTTTATCTTTTTTCATCTTTGATACCGCAGAATTTTCTTCAATATCTTTTGCTTGGTTTGACAGAGTTGATTCAAAATTTTCTTGGACTGCAAATTCTTTTTCTCTTTCATTTTGGTTTTCTAATTCAAAATATTTTTTTTCATTTGAAAATATTGAAATAAAAATATCTCTTTTTTTCTTTCCAGCAGTGCTTTTATTTTCATTAACATTTTCATTTACATTCAAATTTAAAAGTAGCAATTTAATTGGTATTGTGCATGGTTTAATCTTATACGAATTATAAAGTATCCAAAATTCTGGGAAAAACCAAAGTTCCAAATTTGATATGGGACAACTTATTATTTCTTCATTGATTCTCATCCAATCAAAAAGTTTTTTTTTTTTTTTATTGGATGGGTTGATTTCTTGATTTTGACGAATCGTGGGATAAACAAGACCTTTCTTATCGATTTTCTCAATTAGTTGATAATTATTAGCTTGAATCTTAGTATATTTTTTATTGTTGGTGTCAGTATCGATATTGATCCAGGCCCCCATATCTATTTTATTTCGAAGACAAAAATGGAGAATTATCCAATCAAAATATTTTCTATCGGGATTTGTCTTTATATCTATAATATTTTTTTCTACTAGATAATTGTATATAGGGATATCTATCAGCATATTCAAAAATTTTCGTTTATCTTTCTTATAATTAGAAAAGATCTCTTGATTATGATTTACTTGTAATGGAAATCCATAAATATATGAGTTTTTCTTATCTTCATAATTAATAAAATTATATGATAAAAGGTCATATCTATATTGTTTTTTAACATTTTTTTTTTGATTCAGCAACCAGTCTGGTTCTATTTTTTTTTGTTTTTCGGAGTTAATTAATCGGGTTTTTTCATCTGAATCACATTTCTTGAAATGTTTATTTTGAACTATAGCATCTTGATTTACTCTATTTCGCGCTTTTTGTGGTATTAATCTAGACTGAGATAAGTCATATTGATAAGAACTCTTTAACCAATTTTTCCATTGATTTATTCCAGAATTCAAAGGGTTCTTATGTATTAATTGGGAAGGCACTATTTCCTTTGTTCCAAAAAAAGAATCTTTTATTTCATTCTTAAGAAAAAGAGATCTTCCTTTATATTGAAAGACAGATTTTAATTTTGACTTATATAAATTTAAAAAGTTAAAAACTAGAGTTGGGGATAATTTGTAAAAGACATATGCTTGTGACAAATAAGATAAGTCATAAAAAGTCTGTGACTTATTATTACTAATATTAAAAATTGACTTTTTTATAATTGAAATAAACTGAGTTATTTTTTTATTTGTTTCATTAGTGTAAATATAGTTATTATCGAAGCTGTATTTATTAATTTTTTGTTTTGTTGAGTCAAAAAAATAAAAAAAAACTTGTTCATTTATTCTAGGAATATTATTGATAAAAAAAAAGATATTTATAGATATCCTTTCAATGAAAAATTGAAAAAAAAAGGGGGATTTACGGATTAGTCGAGCATTTCTTCTTTTTAATATCTGTAAAATCTTTTTTGGAAATTTCAATCTTGCATCATCATAACTTATTTCGGTAGAACTAATATTTCTATGTGCACTTAGAAATACTTTTTTGTTGTCTTTTGGAATTTTTTGTATTTTTTTTATGATTGTGTTTGTTTTATCAGTTAGATCTTGTATTCTTTTTTTTGTCAATGACAAAGTTGTACAATTCGTAGATTGAATGTTAATGGATGATTCCTCCATTATTTCATTATTGATTATCAAATCTTTTTCTTTTTTGTTTTCACTCACTTCATCTATTTGGATTTCTTTGAATTCAAATAATAAAAAGGGGTTCATTTTTGCGAGTTCTTTTATTTTTTTTTTTAGAAATAGAATGTTTTTAACAACCCATTTTTTTGTTTTTTTTGAGACAGTTAGAAAGAATTTTGTTCTTTCTTTTACAATTATTAGAACCCTAAAACATTTCTTTTTCAATTTGATAACTTTTTTTTTTAGTTCTTTAAAAATGGGTTCAAAAAATGAAATTTGTTTTCGGGGAGAACCAAAAGGAAGTTCAGTTTCCATTCCCAAAACTG